TTAAAAATAAGCTAAATTTAAGCTTTTGGGCTCATACCTCAAATATAAAGAACTTCTTTTTTTTAAAATAAAGTGCCTGATTAAAGGATTATTCTGATAGGATAAATTAAGTAGTTTTTCTACCTTTATTATATTTTATAGAATCAAACTATAACTAATAATATCAAAAACTATCGTGCATCTTACACTAAAATATAATTTTAAATAATATAGAAAATTAAATTCTATCAATAAATATAATAAATCATATTATTTATATTTTAAATTTTTTTTTTTAATTCTAATAAAATATTTTTCTTATTTATTTTAATTTTTAGAACCTTTATTTCTATTTCATCTAATTCTTGAATTGGTTGTTGAATTGGTATAGAAATTAACTTATTAAGATTTATCCCCCTAATTTCTAACTCTACAAATTTAATAACTTCAGAAGCTTCATTAAAATATTTTATAACTCAATCTATTGCTTCTATTAATTTTCTTTTTATTATTCTATTTAAATTAATATTAATTCAAAATTTTGAACTTAACAATTTAATTTCAATAATTATTAATTCTTCATTATTAATAAAAATAGGATCAGCCCCCTTTCATTTCTGATTCCCCAATATTATAGAAGGATTATCTTGATTTAATAGTTTTATTTTAATAACATGACAGAAAATTACCCCCATAATTTTATTATCTTATTATTTCAATAAAAACTTTTTATATCTAATAATTATTTTAAATGTTATAATTGGAGCTATTGGAGGATTAAATCAAACATCCTTACGTAAATTAATAGCTTTTTCCTCTATTAATAATTTAGGATGAATAATTTTTTCTATTATAATTAGAGAAAATTTATGATTTATGTATTTTCTTATATATTCTTTCTTAATTAGAATTATATGTTTTTTATTTTATATCATAAATATATTTTTTATTAATCAATTATTTATTAACAATATTAATTTTATAATTAAAATAAATTTATTAATTAATTTTTTATCTTTAGGTGGATTACCCCCATTTATTGGATTTATACCAAAATGAATTATTATTAATTTTTTAATAATTAATAAATTATACTTATTAACTACAATTTTTATTATAAGAAGATTAATTATTATTTTTTTTTATATTCGAATCATTTATTCTTGTTTTATATTTAATTATTTAAAAATAAAATGATTTAAAATAATAATTAAAAATAATAATATATTTTACATCAATTTTTTTTCATTTATTTCAATTTTAGGGATAATACTTAGAACTTTTTTATACTTATAACAAGGTTTTAAGTTAAATAAACTAGTAATCTTCAAAATTATTTATAAAGATATATTTTTATTCTTTAAGCCTTAATATATAAATATATCTACCTTAAAATTTGCAATTTTATATCATAATTTGACTATAAAGCTTTCAAATAATAAATTAATAAAAAAGAAAAATATCTTGTTAATAAATTTACAATTTACCGCTTAATAACTCAGCCATTTTATTTTTTCTTTTATTTTTATTTGCGAAAATGACTTTATTCAACAAATCATAAAGATATTGGAACTTTATATTTTATTTTTGGAATTTGATCAGGAATAGTAGGAACCTCATTAAGATTATTAATTCGAGCTGAATTAGGTAATCCTGGATCTTTAATTGGAGATGATCAAATTTATAATACTATTGTTACAGCTCATGCTTTTATTATAATTTTTTTCATAGTAATACCTATTATAATTGGAGGATTTGGAAATTGATTAATCCCATTAATACTAGGAGCCCCCGATATAGCTTTCCCCCGAATAAATAATATAAGATTTTGATTACTCCCCCCCTCTCTAACTCTTTTAATTTCAAGTAGTATTGTAGAAAATGGAGCAGGAACAGGTTGAACTGTTTATCCCCCCCTCTCCTCAAATATTGCTCATAGTGGAAGTTCAGTTGATTTAGCAATTTTTTCCCTTCATTTAGCTGGAATTTCTTCAATTATAGGTGCAATTAATTTTATTACAACAATTATTAATATACGATTAAATAATTTATCTTTTGATCAAATACCTCTTTTTGTTTGAGCAGTAGGAATTACTGCTTTCCTACTTTTACTTTCTTTACCTGTTCTAGCTGGAGCTATTACAATGCTTTTAACAGATCGAAATCTAAATACTTCATTTTTTGACCCTGCTGGAGGAGGAGATCCTATTCTTTACCAACATTTATTTTGATTTTTTGGACATCCTGAAGTTTATATTTTAATTTTACCTGGATTCGGAATAATTTCACATATTATTTCTCAAGAAAGAGGAAAAAAAGAAACTTTTGGTTGCTTAGGAATAATTTATGCTATAATAGCAATTGGTTTATTAGGATTTATTGTTTGAGCTCATCATATATTTACAGTTGGAATAGATATTGATACTCGAGCCTATTTTACTTCAGCAACAATAATTATTGCTGTACCAACAGGAATTAAAATCTTTAGATGATTAGCAACATTACATGGAACTCAAGTTAACTATAGACCTTCAATATTATGAAGATTAGGATTTGTTTTTTTATTTACAGTAGGAGGATTAACAGGAGTAATTTTAGCTAATTCCTCAATTGATATTACTCTTCATGATACCTATTATGTCGTAGCCCATTTTCATTATGTTCTTTCTATAGGAGCTGTATTTGCTATTATTGGGGGATTCATTCATTGATATCCACTTTTCACAGGACTATTTATAAATCCTTTCCTATTAAAAATTCAATTTTTTATTATATTTATTGGAGTTAATTTAACTTTTTTTCCTCAACATTTCTTAGGATTAGCAGGAATACCCCGACGTTATTCTGATTACCCTGATTCATATATTTCATGAAATATTATTTCTTCAATAGGATCTTATATTTCCCTATTAGCAGTAATAATAATATTAATTATTATTTGAGAATCAATAATTTATCAACGAATTACATTATTTTCACTAAATATAACATCATCCATTGAATGATATCAAAACCTTCCCCCAGCTGAACATTCGTATAATGAACTCCCTATTTTAAGAAATTCCTTCTAATATGGCAGATTATATGTAATGGATTTAAACCCCATTTATAAAGGTTTATCCTTTTTTTAGAAACCTAAACTTTTCATATATTAAATTTAATATATTTTAATAATGGCAACATGATCTAATTTAAACCTTCAAAATGGAGCTTCTCCATTAATAGAACAAATTATTTTTTTCCATGATCATACTTTAATAATTTTATTAATAATTACTATTTTAGTAGGATATTTAATAATAAATTTATTTTTTAATAAATATATTAATCGATTTTTATTAGAAGGTCAAATAATTGAATTAATTTGAACTATTTTACCAGCAATTACTTTAATTTTTATTGCTTTACCTTCATTACGATTACTTTATTTACTAGATGAACTTAATAACCCTTTAATTACATTAAAATCTATTGGACATCAATGATATTGAAGTTATGAATACTCAGATTTTCACAATATTGAATTTGATTCTTATATAATTCCAACAAATGAACTTTCACCCAATAATTTTCGTCTTTTAGATGTAGATAATCGAATTATTTTACCTATAAATAATCAAATCCGAATTATAGTTACAGCAACAGATGTAATCCATTCTTGAACTATCCCCTCACTAGGAGTGAAAGTAGATGCAAATCCAGGACGATTAAATCAAACTAATTTTTTTATTAATCGTCCTGGAATTTTTTTTGGACAATGCTCAGAAATTTGTGGAGCAAATCATAGATTTATACCTATCGTAATTGAAAGAATCTCAATTAAAAATTTTATTAATTGAATTAATAATTATCATTCATTAGATGACTGAAAGTAAGTACTGGTCTCTTAAACCATTTTATAGTAAATTAACAATTACTTCTAATGGAATTTATATTTACTTAATTGAAGAATTAGTTAAATTATAACATAAATATGTCAAATTTAAATTATTATTATATTAATATTCTTTTATCCCTCAAATAATACCAATTAATTGAATCATATCTTTCTTTTCTTTTTTTATTATTTTTTTAATTTTTAATATAATAAATTATTATATTATAAATTTTAATTTAAATAAAAATCAAGTTAATTCCTCTTTATTAAAATATAAAAAACAATCTTTTACTAAAAATTTTATTTGAAAATGATAAGTAATCTATTTTCAATTTTTGACCCTTCAACAAACATTTTTAATATACCAATTAATTGACTTAGAACATTTTTAGGTTTATTATTCATTCCTTATTCTTTTTGACTAATCCCTAATCGTCATTTTTTAATTTGAAATTTTATTTTAAATAAACTTCATAATGAATTTAAAACCTTATTAAAAAATAATTATTTTAATGGATCAACTTTTATTTTCATTTCCTTATTTTCTTTTATTTTATTTAATAATTTTTTAGGATTATTTCCTTACATTTTTACAAGTACGAGTCATTTAACTTTAACTTTATCTATTTCACTACCTTTATGATTAAGATTTATATTATATGGGTGGTTAAATAATTATCAACACATATTTGCCCATATAATTCCACAAGGAACCCCTACTATTTTAATACCTTTTATAGTTTTAATTGAATCAATTAGAAATATTATTCGACCAGGAACTTTAGCTGTTCGACTAACAGCCAATATAATCGCAGGACATTTACTCATAACATTATTAAGAAGAACAGGAACTAATTTATCTTCATATTTTATTATAATATTAATTATTATTCAAATCTTATTATTAATTTTAGAATCAGCTGTCGCAATTATCCAATCTTATGTAATTGCTATTTTAAGAACTTTATATTCTAGAGAAGTAAATTAATAAAATTAAATGAAAATAAATTTTAATCACCCATATCATTTAGTAGATTATAGTCCATGACCTTTAACTGGGGCTATCGGAGTATTAACTCTAGTTATAGGAATAGTAAAATGATTTCATAATTATAATATAAACTTATTAATTTTAGGATATATCATTACTATTATAACAATATATCAATGGTGACGAGATGTAAGACGAGAAGGAACTTATCAAGGAAAACATACTATTTCAGTAACAAAAGGATTACGATGAGGAATGATTTTATTTATTGTATCTGAAATTTTCTTTTTTATTTCTTTTTTTTGAGCTTTTTTTCATAGAAGTCTATCACCTAATATTGAAATTGGAGCTATTTGACCCCCATTAAGAATTACACCTTTTAATCCCTTCCAAATTCCTCTTCTTAATACTATTATTTTAATTAGATCTGGAGTAACAGTAACCTGAGCTCATCATGCCCTAATAGAAAATAACTATTCACAAATAAATCAAAGTATATTTATTACTATTAGATTAGGAATTTATTTTACTATTTTACAAGCCTATGAATATTTAGAAGCCTCATTCTCTATTGCTGATAGAATTTATGGGTCAACTTTTTTTATAGCAACAGGATTCCATGGTATTCATGTTATTATTGGAACTTTTTTTCTATTTATTTGCTTCTTACGACATTTAAATAATCATTTTTCTAAAAATCATCATTTTGGTTTTGAGGCAGCAGCTTGATATTGACATTTTGTTGATGTAGTATGACTTTTTCTTTATATTTCAATTTATTGATGAGGTAATTAACTATTTATATAATATATTTAGTATATTTGACTTCCAATCAAAAAGTTTAATTTTTTTAATATAAATAATTATTTTATTAATTTATATTTCAATAATAATCCTAATTATTTCTAATATTATAATATTTTTATCAATTATCCTATCTAAAAAATCTTTTAGAGATCGAGAAAAATCTTCTCCTTTTGAGTGTGGATTTGATCCTAAATCTATAGCTCGAATTCCATTCTCTTTACACTTTTTTTTAATTACAGTAATTTTTTTAATTTTTGATGTTGAAATTGCATTAATCTTTCCTATTATTTTAACATTTAAAATAGTAAATTTTATTTATTGAACAAAAATTAGAATATTCTTTCTCATCATTTTACTTTTTGGATTATATCATGAATGAAATCAAAATATACTTAATTGAACTAAATAAGGATTATAGTTTAAATAAAACTTTTGATTTGCATTCAAATATTATTGAAATATCAATTTATCTTATTTTTATTGCTTTACCTTAAAAATTAAATAAGAAGCAATATTTGCATTTAATTTCGACTTAAAAGAAAGAGTATTTTACTCCTTATTTATATAATATAATTAAATATATTTTAATTGAAACCAAAAAGAGGTATATCACTGTTAATGATAAAATTGAATAAAAATTCCAATTAAATTTAAAAAAGAAATATAACCCAAATAAAGCTGCTAACTTTATTTTTAGTGAATAAATCCATTAATATTTCTTTTCTTTTCTTTTTTCTTTTCTTTTCTTTTTTCTTTTCTTCTTTCTCTTACTTTACTCTTTATTTATATAGTTTAAAAAAACATTACATTTTCATTGTAAAAATAAAATTATTTTAATATTTTTATAAATAAATCTATTATTTATTTATAAACAAATATATGTATATAAATATAAATATAAATATAAATATAAATATAAATATAAATATAAATATAAATATAAATATAAATATAAATATAAATATAAATATAAATATAAATATAAATATAAATATAAATATAAATATAAATATAAATAAATATTTAAAAATTAAATAATTTCCTTGATATCTTCAATATCATACTCTTAAATATAAGCTATTTAAATATATTATAATATAAATAAAAATAAAACAATTAAAATCCATAAAATAAATCTAAATAAATAAATTTTAAAATTATTTATTTGATAAAAACTATAAAAAATAGAATAATTTTTTAAAATAATAATAACACCCTGACCTCTATAAATCTCTCTTCAACCTAAATCAATATTTTTATATAATTTTTGACTAAAATTTAAAAAATAAAAAATTAAACCATAAGTAGATAAAGAAGGTATAAATCATATTAAACATAAAAATATACTTAAATTATAAGTTAATAAAAATTTATTTAAACTATAAATTTTTATATTTCTAATAAAATATCCTATTAAACCTCCTAAAAAACTTACATATAATACTATTAATTTTAAATTTAAAGGTAAATAAATTATATAAGGATATGAAAAAATTACTCATCTTAAAAAACTCCCTCTTAAAATTCTTATAAATAATAAAATAAATATACTTTTTAATATAATAAAATCTTCATCATAAAGATTATAAATACATAATAAATTAAAATCATTAATTATAGTGTATATTAGCAAACGAAAACTATAAAATATTGTTAAACCAGTAGAAATATAGTATAATAAAAAAACTACTATATTTAAATTTCTAAAACTTACTATTTCTAAAATTAAATCCTTAGAATAAAAACCAGCTAAAAAAGGAACCCCACATAATGCCATATTAGAAATATTTAAACATAAAGAAGTTAACGGAATATATAAACTAATCCCGCCCATATAACGAATATCCTGAATATCATTTATTAGATGAATGATAACACCTGCACATATAAATAATAAAGCCTTAAATATAGCATGAGTTAATAAATGAAAAAAAGCTAAATCAGGAAATCCAATTCTTAAAATTCTTATTATTAAACCCAACTGACTCAATGTTGATAAAGCAATAATTTTTTTTAAATCAAATTCATAATTAGCTGAAATTCCAGACATAAATATAGTTAAAATAGAAACTAAAAGTAAAATTTTTATAATAAATATATCAATTAATAAAAAATTAAATCGAATTAAAAGATAAACTCCAGCAGTAACTAATGTAGAAGAATGTACTAAAGCAGAAACAGGAGTAGGAGCAGCTATAGCTGCAGGTAGTCAAGAACTAAAAGGAATTTGAGCTCTTTTAGTTATTGCAGCTATAACCACTATTCTTCCAATTAATGTTATTACATAATCATTTTTTATAAAATTTAAATAAAAAATATAATTTCAACTACCATAATTTAATATTCATGAAATAACTATTAAAATTAAAACATCACCAATACGATTAGATAAAGCAGTCAATATACCAGCATTATAAGACTTAAAATTTTGATAATAAATAACTAAACAATAAGAAACCAACCCTAATCCATCCCACCCTAATAAAATTCTAATTATATTAGGACTAATAATTAATAAAATTATAGAAAAAACAAATAAAATAACTAAATTTATAAAACGAACTAAATTTAATTCTGAATTTATATAACTTTTTCTATAAAAAATTACTACTGAAGAAATTAAAGAAACAAATATTATAAATAATAAAGATATTCAATCTAATAAAATAGATATTACAACTCTACTAGAATTAATAGTAATAATTTCCCATTCTAAAAATAAAACTAAATTAGTTATAATAAAATAAATTATAAAAATAAAATTTAATATACTAAATATAAATAAAAAAAAAAAAAAATTAAAACAAATAAAATTAAACTTAGAAATAATAATAATTTAAAATGAAAAATTCATATTTTTGATACCACAAATCAATATTTTATATTAAATTATTTAAATATTAAATTCAAATTATAACATAATCTACCTTTATAATTATAATATTTAAAGGAAATCAATGTAATATTAACAATAAATATTCTCGAGAAACCCCAGAATAAAAACTATATAACCCTATATAAAACTTACCGTGTTGACTATAAGAATATAAATATAAACTATAACCAGCTCTAAAAAAAGAAATTATTATTAAAATTAATATTAAAAACCAAGATCAAGATAATAAGCTATTTAATAAACTAATTTCCCCTATTAAATTCAAGGAAGGAGGAGCAGCTATATTAGAAGATAATAATAAAAATCATCATAAACTCATTGAAGGTATAAAATTTATTATTCCTTTATTAATATAAAAACTTCGACTATGTAAACGTTCATAATTAATATTAGCTAAACAAAATATTCCAGAAGAACATAGACCATGACCAATTATTAATAAATAAGAACCTATAAACCCTCAATAGTTTATAACTATAATCCCCCCAATGACCATTCTCATATGAGCAACAGAAGAATAGGCAATTAAAGACTTAATATCTACCTGACAAAAACATTTTAAACTAATATAAAATCCCCCAACTAATCTAATAATTACCCAAAAATAATTTAATTTTAAATTTACCTCTTGTAAAAAAATTATAACTCGTAATAATCCATAACCCCCTAATTTTAATATAATTCCAGCTAAAATTATAGATCCAGAAACAGGAGCCTCAACATGAGCTTTTGGCAATCACAAATGAACAAAATATATAGGTATTTTAACTAAAAAAGCTCCAATTATAATGATATATAAAATAAAATAATCCAAATTTATAAATTTTAAAAAATAAATAATAAGACAATTATAAATATTAAAAATAAAAAAAATACCCATTAATAATGGCAATGAAGCAAATAAAGTATAAAATAATAAATATATACCAGCCTGTAAACGCTCAGGTTGATACCCTCAACCAATAATTAATAATAAAGTTGGAATTAATCTACCCTCAAAAAACAAATAAAACATAAATAAATTTATAACTCTAAAAGTTATATATAATATAATTAATAAAAAAACAATATTAAATAAAAAAAAATTAACATAAAATTTTAACTTAAATAAATTTTCACTAGCTATAATCATTAAACTACAAATTCAAATTCTTAAAATAATTAAACCAAAAGAAAGAATATCACAAGAAAACATATAACTAATATTATTAAAACCTCAAATTATTATTATTAAATTTATAAATATAAATATTATTAAAAATAATAATATTTGAACCATTCAAAATATATTTTTTATAAAACATAAAGGAATTATAAAAATTAATATAAATAAAAATTTTATCATTAAATTATGTTTATTAATTATTTTATAATTATATATATATATATATATATATATAATTTATAATTATAATAATCTAAAACTTTGAAAATAATCATTACCATGAGTTCGAATTATTGAAACTAAAATAGAAAGACCTAAACATCCCTCACATACAGAAAATACTAAAAAAACTATTAATATATATATATCATATTCAATAAATCTTAATATTAATAACATAAAAAAAAAAATTCTTAAAACCATAAATTCTAAACTTAATAAAACAATTAAAAGATGCTTATTCCTAGAAACAAAAATTAAATTACCCACAAAAAATATAAAAATAAATACTAACATTATATTAAAAATTATCATTTGTTTTTATAGTTTAATTAAAACATTGGTCTTGTAAATCAAAATTAAGAAATTTTCTTTTAAAACATCAAAGAAAAAGAAATTCTTTATCTATAATCTCCAAAATTATTATTTTTTTAAACTATTCCTTGATTAATTTACTAATGACAAAATTAAGATTATCATTAATTATAATAACAATATCATTAATTATATACTTTATTAATCACCCCTTAAGAATAGGATTAATAATCTTAATTCAAACATTAATTACATGTATTTTAACCGGAATAATTATTGAATCTTATTGATTTTCTTATATTTTATTTTTAACTTTTTTAGGGGGATTATTAGTACTATTTATTTACGTTTCAAGAATCGCCTCAAATGAATTATTTTTATTACCATTAAATATAAAAATATTTAATATTTTTATAATTATTTTTATTATAAGAATTACAATAATATATAAATATAATTTAAATTGAATAAATTTAAATATTAGTAACTCAGAAGAAAATAATTTTATAAATTTAATAATATTTAATACAAATAATAAAATTAATATTAATAAACTTTATAATAACCAAATATCAATATTAATAATAATATTAATTATTTATTTATTTATTACATTAGTAGCAGTAGTAAAAATTACAAATATTTTTTATGGTCCTCTACGATCAACCATAAACTAACAAATGATAAGTAATTATAAACCAATTCGAAAAACACACCCTATTATAAAAATCATCAATAGATCATTAATTGATTTACCTACTCCCTCTAATATCTCTATATGATGAAATTTTGGATCTTTATTAGCTTTATGCTTAATTATTCAAATTATTACTGGATTATTCCTCACTATATATTATACAGCTAATATTGAAATAGCTTTTTATAGTGTAAATTATATTTGTCGAAATGTAAACTATGGTTGATTAATTCGAACTATTCATGCTAATGGAGCTTCTTTTTTTTTTATTTGTATTTATTTACATATTGGACGAGGAATATACTATGAATCTTTTAATTTAATATATACATGATTTGTAGGAGTTATTATCCTATTTTTATTAATAGCAACAGCTTTTATAGGATATGTACTACCTTGAGGACAAATATCTTTCTGAGGAGCAACAGTAATTACTAATTTACTTTCAGCAATTCCATATCTAGGAACAATACTAGTTAATTGAATTTGAGGAGGATTTGCTGTAGATAATGCAACTTTAACACGATTTTATACTTTTCATTTTTTACTACCCTTCATTTTAACTATAATAACAATAATCCATTTATTATTTCTCCATCAAACAGGATCAAATAACCCTTTAGGATTAAATAGAAACTGAGATAAAATTCCATTTCATCCATTTTTTTCATTTAAAGATTTAATGGGATTTATCATCTTATTAATAATATTAATTTTATTAACTTTAATTAATCCATATTTATTAGGAGACCCTGATAACTTTATCCCTGCTAACCCATTAGTTACCCCAGTACATATTCAACCAGAATGATACTTCTTATTTGCATATGCTATTTTACGATCTATTCCTAATAAATTAGGAGGAGTAATTGCATTAATTATATCAATCCTAATTCTAATTATTCTTCCTTTAACTTTTAAAAAAAAAATTCAAGGAATTCAATTTTACCCTATTAATCAAATTATATTTTGATCTTTTATTAGAATAGTAATTTTATTAACTTGAATTGGAGCTCGCCCAGTTGAGGAACCCTATATTATTACAGGACAATTATTAACCTTATTTTATTTTATTTATTTTTTAATAAATCCTTTAATTAGAATTTATTGAGATAAAATCATTTTCAAAATTAACTAATTAAATAATTAACTAACTAATTAATGAGCTTGTAAAGCATTTGTTTTGAAAACTTAAGAAAGAAATAAATTTTTCTATTAATTTATACTAAAAAAAATCAAATTTCTTTATTTTAATAAAAAAAAATTTTTAAACCTAAAAATAAAATTAAAAAATTCAAAGAAATAGGTAAATAACTTTTTCAAGCTAAATATATTAATTTATCATAACGATAACGAGGTAAAGTACCTCGTACTCAAATAAAAATAAAAGAAATTAAAACAAGCTTTAAATAAAAAAAAAATCTTAAATCATAACCCCCTAAATAAATGATAACATATAAAAAACTTATAAATAAAATTCTTGAATATTCAGCTAAAAAAATAAGAGCAAATCCACCTCTTCTATATTCAATATTAAACCCAGAAACTAATTCACTTTCACCTTCAGCAAAATCAAAAGGAGTACGATTAGTCTCAGCTAATATTGAAGATAATCAACATAAACATAAAGGAAATATTAAAAATAAAAATCACAATAATTTTTGAAAATAAAAAAAATTTATTAAATTAAAATCTATAACTATAATAATTCTAGATATAAAAATTAAAGCCAATCTTACTTCATAAGAAATAGTTTGAGCAACTGACCGTAACCCCCCTAATAAAGAATAATTTGAATTAGAAGATCAACCTGCAATTATCACTCTATATACTCCTAAACTAGTACAACAAAAAAAAAATAAAATACCTAAATTAAAAGTAATTATATTAAAAAAATAAGGAATTAAAACTCAAATAAATAAAGATAAAATAAAACTAATCACTGGAGAAAAATAATAAATTAAGTAATTAGAAAAACTAGGATAAGTTTGCTCCTTAGTAAATAATTTAATAGCATCAGAAAAAGGCTGTAAAATCCCTAAGATTCCTACTTTATTAGGGCCTTTACGAATTTGAATATAACCTAAAACTTTACGTTCTAAAAGAGTCAAAAAAGCTACACCAATTAAAACCCCAATAATTAAAATTAACATCCCCAAAAAAATAATAATTATATCAACTATATAAATGTACTATTTATATAATAAATTATACATTCATGACTTCTAAAACCATTACATTTTTTCTGCCAAAATAGTATATCACTATTATTTTATTTATGAAAATAATTTTTAATTTTTATTAATAAAATTCAAAATTAAATAATTTAATTAAAATATTTGATCCTTTCGTACTAAAATATTTAAATTATTAAAAGATAGAAACCAACCTGGCTTACACCGGTTTGAACTCAGATCATGTAAGATTTTAATGATCGAACAGATCAAAAACTTTATACTTTTGCATACAAATTTTATCTTAATCCAACATCGAGGTCGCAAACTTTTTTTCTTATATGAACTAAAAAAAAAAATTACGCTGTTATCCCTAAGGTAATTTAATCTTATAATCAATAATTATTGGATCATTTACTCACTTATTTATGAAAATTTATTAAAAAAGTTTATTAAATTTTTTTATCACCCCAATAAAATAATTTTTATAAATTTTAATCAAAAAAAATTCATAAATAATTTTAATTTATAAAAATTATAAAACTCTATAGGGTCTTCTCGTCTTTTTAAATCATTTTAACTTTTTAATTAAAAAATTAAATTCAATAATATATTTTAGAGACAGCTTATATCTCATCCAATCTTTCATACAAGTCACCAATTAAGAGACTAATGATTATGCTACCTTTGTACAGTCAAAATACTGCAGCCCTTTAATTTATATCAGTGGGCAGATCAGACTTTAAATTAAAAACAAAAAGACATGTTTTTGATAAACAAGTGGACATAAAATTTTGCCGAATTCCTTTAAAATAATTTTAAATAAAATTAAATTAACTTATTTTATAATAATTATATACTAATTTTATCATAATAACTAAATTTTTTTAATTAAAAAATATTTTTTTATAAAAAATTAAATCTTAAATTAAATTTTAAATTATTAACAAAATTATTTATAAAAAAATATAATTTATTAACAATATAAATTATAAAAATTTTAAAATAAAAAAATTATTTATTATAAAAATTTAATTTAAAGCTTATCCCTTAAAATATAAAATTTAAATAAAAAATAATTTAAAAAATAAAATTATTTTTTATTTAAATAAAAAATTAAATTTTATTCTAAAAAAACTAGATATATTTAAAAACGATTAACATTTCATTTCAAATTAATTATTTAAAATATTTATTCAACAATAACTTTATTAATTAATTATCTCTTTTAAATTCGAGAAATTTAAATTCAATAAAAAATTTTTAATAAACTCTGATACCCAAGATACAATAAATAAAATTTACTTTTTAACAAATTTAATTTTCAAAAATATTTCAAAATTCTTTTACAATACTAATTAACTATAAAAATTTAAATTTTTTCTATTAAAAATACTTTAACCCCCATTAAATTATTTTTAATATTAAAATTTTTTTTATTATCCCCTTATTATTAATTCTACCCCTCAAATTAATTAAATAAATAATATCTTTTCAATGTAAATGAAATACTTAAACAAGCTCTAATTTGATCTTTCTAGAAACACTTTCCAGTACCTCTACTTTGTTACGACTTATTTCAATTTTTAAATGAAAGCGACGGGCAATATGTACATATTTTAATTTTTAATCATTTTTTTAAATTAAAAAAAATTACAGTTAAATCCACTTTTATTTAATTATTTCAAATTAAAAGCCATATAAATAAATTCATTGTAATCCATTATATTCTTAATTATAAACTACATCTTGATCTGATTTAATTTTAAATTTAAATTTTAAAATATTATTTTTATTAAAAAATATTTTTTTAACAACGATATATAAACTTTTAAATTAAGTAAATTTATTCGTGGATTATCAATTATTAAACAGATTCCTCTAAATGAACTAAAATACCGCCAAATCATTTAAGTTTCAATAAATAATTATTTACTATTTTAGTATTTTTAATTTAAATTTTTAATAATAGGGTATCTAATCCTAGTTTTTAATAAAATTTATTAATAAACATAATTTTATTATAAAATTATATTAAATTAAAATTTCACTTAATAATTTAAAATTTAATTTATTTAATAATAAATTTATTAATTAATCACTAAAAAAATTTATATTTTTTTTGTATAACCGCAACTGCTGGCACAAAATTAGTTAAAAATTTTTATATTACTAAATCTTAATTTCTTAAATTTTTAAAATTAATTACTACTATAAAATAAATTAATTATTATTAAAATAATTAAAAATTAACACTAAAATTTATATGTAAAATAAACTTATTATAAATTTTTCAAACCATAAAAAATTTATTTATATGTATAATTTTTAACATAGATTTTTTTTTTTTTTTTTTTATAATAAAATATTTAATAGAAATTATTTAATTTTTATTATTTCTCTTTTTTTTTTTATTCTAATATTATGTATAAAACCAATATTGCTATTTGAATTTTTATAATTTAAAAAATTATATAATATTAATATAATTAATATTAATTTAATCCATTATTTAATATATTATAAATATATATATATATATAAATATTTAATATATAAATAAATTAAATTAAATTAAAATTTAATTTAATATTAATATAAAACCGTAGTTAATAATTTTACAAATAAATAAAATAAATTAATA